CTCTATTTTGTAACTCTCTGCATGATTTGCACTCCATTCAAATTTTTGCTAAATCAGGTGGGCAAAAATATGTTCATAGGAGAGAACAAATCTTTCTTTTTTCGATGTTTAACACGACATAGCAGAAATGAGATAAAGATAATATGAAGCCATATTGATATATATTTAATCTTGACAAAATAGTAGCCTTATAGGTATAATTCAAATTAGGTATAATTCAAATGAACAGGAATTAAGTCTTAATTAGATAGTTTATACTTTTAATAAAGTGCTAACCCAGATTAAAGATTTTCTTTTTTTTTCAATATTTGATTGACTGTCAGAATTTATTATCATAAACTTCTATAATAGATATCTAATTACATAACATAAATAATGATAATAATATCTAGGTAATTACAAAAGTAGGCTAATAAACAGCTGTCTGGGGGTAGTACTATGAAAAAATGGAAATTTCATTCGGATGTATTTTTCAGACATCGGCGGGGTTATTCTCTGAAAGAATTGTGGTTGAATTTGGTATTGTTGAAATTCGAGCACAGGTGTGGACTAAGTAAATCAACGGGCAGTGCTGGTCCTGGTGAAAATAACAGTGAAGATGAATATCCGAATCTAAATGATTCGGATATTCATCTTCACAATACCTGTGAAACGGATCTAAATGATGATGGCACTTTTAGAGATATTAGTGAGGACAGTTCTAACACAGATTGTGTTATTGAAAATAAGATTTGCAAGGGTAACGACGGTTGTCCTATTTGGAATAATAAGAAAAGAGGATATAGCATTCGGAGTTGCGATGAGAGTGACTTTTCTAGTTACGTTTGTGGTGAGAGTGAAAATAGTAGTAAAATTGAGCATTTCGGTATAATAACCAGCACGAATGATAGTGATTCCACTGACATAGAAAGTCCTACTGAACAGGATTCCACTCAAATAGAAAGTCCTACTGAACAGGATTCCACTCCCTCATACAAGCATTTGTGGGTTCTATGCGAAGAGTGTTATACATTAAATTATAAGAGATTTTTGAAAGAAAGATTGTATATTTGTGAAGCATGTGAATCTCATTTGAAAATGAATAGTTCAGAGAGGATCGAACTTTTGATCGATCCGAATACTTGGGATCCTATGAATGAAAAGATGGCCTCAATGGATCCCATTGAATGGGATTCGGAGGAGGCTCTCAGTGAATCGGATTCCGAATGGGATTGGGAGGAGGATCCTATTGAATGGGATTGGGAGGAGGCTCTCAGTGAATCGGATTCCGAATGGGATTGGGAGGAGGATCCCATTGAATCGGATTCCGAATGGGATTTCGAAGTGGAGTCCGAATTGCAGTCCGTCTTGGAGTCCGAAGTGGAGTCCTCTTTCTATTCATCTTTCTATTCAATGGCTTCCGAATTCGATCCCGAATCGGATTACGAATTGGATTCCGAATTGGATTCGGGGGAGGCTCCCATTCAATTGGATTCCGAAGTGGAGTCCAAATTGGATTCCGAATTGGATTCCGAATTGGAGTCCAAATTGGATTCCAAATTGGATTCGGAGGAGGCTCCCATTCAATTGGATCCCGAATTGGTGGCTGCCCTTCAATTGGATTCCGAACAGGTGGCTGCCATTCAATCGGATTCCAAAAAGGTGGCTGCCTTTCAATCGTATTTCAAATTTTATTTGGAAGTGAACAAATTGGAGTCCTATTCAATGGATTCCGAGGAGGCTCCCATTGAATTGGATTTTGAGGACGATCCTTATATAGATCGTATTGATTCTTGTCAAAAAGAGACAGGATTAACTGAGGCTATTCAAACCGGTATAGGCCAATTAAATGGTATTCCCGTAGCAATGGGGGTTATGGAGTTTGAGTTTATGGCGGGTACTATGGGATCCGTAGTGGGTGAGAAAATAACCCGATTGATTGAGTACGCTACTAATCAATCTCTACCTCTTATTATAGTGTGTGCTTCCGGGGGGGCACGCATGCAAGAAGGAAGTTTGAGCTTGCTGCAAATGGCTAAAATATCTTCTGCTTTATATCATTTTCAAACAAATCAAAAGTTATTCTATGTATCAATCCTTACATCTCCTACTACAGGTGGGGTGACAGCCAGTTTTGGTATGTTGGGGGATATCATTGTTGCCGAACCCAATGCCTATATTGCATTTGCGGGTAAAAGGGTAATTGAAGAAACATTGAAGAAAGAAGTACCTGAAGGTTCACAAGAGACGGAACCTTTATTCGATAAGGGGTTATTCAATCTAGTGGTACCACGTAATACTTTAAAAAGCGTTTTGAATGAGTTATTTCAGTTCCATGGTTTCTTTCCTTTGAATCAAAATTCAATCGAGTAGAACAGAACATTAAGTTCAATTATTTGATTTGTAGCAAACAAGTAGTTAGTTTATCGGACTCCGAGTAAAAATCAGACAAATAGAAACGAATTTCCTGACCTCCCGCCTTACGTATGTATATATAATTCAAATAGAGAAAGATAGACATAGAGTTTTCTATCTTTCTCTATCTCTCGAGAATCTCATTTTGACTAAGAATCCCTGTTGGGTCGTATTCGAACGAATCTTTCGATAATTTGTAAGAAACTTTTTTTATTAAATTTCAATTAGCAATTAGGATATTAAGAGCAAAAGACGAGAAAAAAATAAAGAATAATAAGAAAGGCGATTCTCATACATATTTATCATGTAGAAAGATGAAAAATAAAATTTGAATTAAAAAAATTCAAAAAAAAATAACAAGATGGCAATAAGCAAAGATAATAAAAATGGATTTCAATTTCGATCAATTTCTAATAAGAAGACGAAAAGACCTCCTGATTCTATTATTAAAAAAATAAGTCCAGTATATACTCTCTTAGATATATACTGAGATCTATACCAATTCGAATTCCAATTTCATAAATACTAATTAATAAATGAAATTCTTAATTAATTAAGAATTTTATAATTCCAATTCTTAATTATAATTATTATAAGATATCTTTCTAAATAATAATAACAGGTACAAATAGTAAATCGAGGTACCCATTCTATGACAACTTTCAACTTTCCCTCTGTTTTTGTGCCTTTAGTGGGCCTAGTATTTCCGGCAATTGCAATGGCTTCTTTATCTCTTCATGTTCAAAAAAATAAGATTGTTTAGATCCGGTAGGATCCAATCTCATCCATTTTTTTTTAACTTAGACTCGTATCATAACACAGATATCTATTTAGTGGAATATGGTGTAACGTATGGCTTCCGGCGAAGATTAAAGGAAAAACTCTTATGCCTGCAGAAACATGATATATGGGTAAATGAATTCTAGTTTTTTTCAAAAAGATCAGGATTGCCAGATGGCCGAAATAAAAAGTCGGTGTATCTATATGTATGTCGATATCTATAGTGGGATCATACGAGAAAGGGTATGTTATTATTTTAGATCTAACCAATTTGATGAATTACTCCTAAAGGTTCACATCAACCTAGTACTAGTTGATGAGAGTTACTTCTGAAACAAAAAGAGTCAAGTCAAATGAATTTGGGGGATTCTCTCAATTCCAATAAAATGCAACCGGATCAAGTATGAGTTGTCGATCAGAACATATATGGATAGAATCTATAACGGGGTCTCGAAAAACAAGTAATTTTTGCTGGGCAATTATCCTTTTTTTAGGTTCATTAGGATTCTTATTGGTTGGAACTTCCAGTTATTTTGGTAGAAATTTCACATCTTTATTTCCGTCTCAGCAAATCGTTTTTTTTCCACAAGGGCTCGTGATGTCTTTCTATGGGATCGCAGGTCTCTTTATTAGTTCCTATTTGTGGTGTACAATTTCGTGGAATGTAGGTAGTGGTTATGATCGATTCGATAGAAAAGAAGGAATAGTGTGTATTTTTCGTTGGGGATTTCCTGGAAAAAATCGTCGCATCTGCCTCCGATTCCTTATAAAAAATATTCAGTCCATCAGAATAGAAGTTAAAGAGGATATTTATGCTCGTCGTGTCCTTTATATGGACATCAGAGGCCAGGGGGCCATTCCTTTGACTCGTACTGATGAGAATTTTACTCCACGGGAAATTGAACAAAAAGCTGCTGAATTGGCCTCTTTCTTGCGTGTACCAATTGAAGTATTTTGAGAAATGGGCTGAAGAAAGAATGAACGCTTTCTTAGCAGGAGGGAAAAAATTCTAAAATCCTCTTTCTTTTTTCTATAACATAACTTAACTGAAGTTTCTTCAGAACGATCATTCGAGCCAAAGCAGACGTACACATAAAAGACTATCAAACTTTTTCTGGTCTTTTATGTGTAGTGAAATCTACATACCTCAATTCACTAACAAAATAAGTAACAAACAAATTGAAATAATAGATTCATCTCATATAGAAAATATAGAAAACAGTTTCAAAATCAAAAAATGGATCTTTTTTTATTTAAAGTCCAAGATTTGTTGAAATTGAGACTAGAAATTCAGATAGATCATATCTTGTAAATTATTTCTTTTTTGTCAATCGACGTTTCTTTTTAGACTTTCTTTTGTGTTCCTTAATGACCAAAGAGTTGGATTTCTTATAATGAGAACTAGCCAATTTCTGTCTTGGTTTGCCGCGCATTTTTGATCATCACAATCTTTTTCAGAAATTCCCCTCAATTATATTATTCTATTCCTGACTACTCATAGTCAGTGAAATTTTATCGAAATACTGGATATTTTGATAGAAAGGGAGTTCTGTCGTCTCAACATCTTAATCATATTCATTACTTAAAGTGGTTCTTTTGGGCATTCATCGAAAGGAGATACTTGCTTCGAATTTGAACAATTGGGATATCTAGAAACAATATTTTTTGATTCTTTCTTTTAGTTTATTATTTCTTCATTCGAATTCGAAGTGAATTCTGAGTCTCTTTCTGTATTGTTTCTAGATTCAAAGACTCATCGCGAAATCACAAATAAAAAACAGTGAATAGATTCATTGGCTCGATACCTTGTAATAGAACTCATGCGT